ATAGTATGAGATAGGCGGTATTTCAGATTTTATCTATCAGAGTTCAGCAGCACAAACTTTTTTGTTTTCACACGGGTGGGCTCTTAACAATATTTATGTTATGAACAATATTTATGTTATGAAAGAGTGTGAAAAGAAAAAAACAAGATTTCGCGCAAATCCACGATTTGAGATTGCCTCCTCTTAACTTAACCGAGTTTAAAAGAATATTAAATACAGGCAATTCATAATCATCCGGTTAGGATCGATCTAAACCAGTCCATGATGTATATGATTCAACATGCCAACCATTAAACAACTTATTAGAAATACAAGACAGCCAATCAGAAATGTCACAAAATCCCCCGCTCTTCGGGGATGCCCTCAGCGTCGAGGAACATGTACTAGGGTGTATGTGCGACTCGTTCAGATCATGAGCTGGGACAAAAGAAAGAAACCCATTTTTCCAGTATCAACGATGCATCCCAATGAATAGGATAGAGTGTAAAAGCGAACTCCATTCACTATCTAAAAATAAGAAAATCTATCATATCCCTCTATTGTGTATGAAATTTATGGTTTCCATTGGTGCAAACCCAATCACCTCAATTTAAGATGAGAAGCAATTCTCCATTGGTAGCAAATGGTTATCCATTAAGCGGAGGAAATCTTAGTTAAAAAACAGAAAGATTATGCCCCTTGCAAGAACGGACTAACAGGGTCAGCTACCCAGCCAACCTTCATAATAAAATACCGTTACTGTATAGGTAGATCTCGTTGTGAAAGACCTATTACTGGATAATTCATGGGTAGAGCCAAAGAATGTGAACTATACAAGTTACCAATAAGATGGATTAAATAAAGGCTCCGGTGTATAGAGAAGACCTCACCGTTTAAGAAGTAACCATAGAAACGATGGAATCCACTATTTCTTTATCCATTTCTATTTCTTTTTTATTGACTATGTTTTTGATACCTAATAGAATAAAACTTCTTATTTCGAAGTGAAATGCCTAGAAAAAGGAAAAAATTGTGGTCGGGAAGGTTATAGTAGCCAAAGCCATTGGAATTTTTAGTTTATACATTGGAAAAATCTGTTTTGTTATTATTAATAGACTAGAAAGGGGACAAAGAATAACTGAAAGAAGGGAAATCAATTCGTTATTCGTCAAAGTTTCATTTATTCAATGACCAGAACTAGACGAGGAAATACAGCCCGGAAACGTATAAAAAAAGTGCGTTCCCTTGTATTAAGCGTTCAAAGGGCTTATTCAAGACTTACTCGAAGAATGAGTCAACAAAAAATAAGAGCTTTGGATTCGGCACATCGGGATAGGGATAGGCAAAAGAGAAATTTTCGCCGTTTGTGGATCACTCGAATAAACGCAGTAATGCGCGAAAGGGGGGTAGCCTCTAGTTATAGTAGATTAATACACGATCTGTACAAGAGACAGTTGCTTCTTAATCGTAAAATACTTGCACAAATAGCTATATCAAATAGGAATTCCATTTATATTATTTCCAATGAGACCGTAAAAGAAGTAGATTGGAAAGAATCCGCAGGAATAAACGGAGTTCCCCGGAGAATGAACTCCGGGAGGGTAGAGTAAAAAGGGATAATTGATAGAATATGATAAAATATGAGAAAGTAGTCAAAATGAATGAACACGTTCAATAAAAAAAAGATTGCTTCTTCCCTAATTCTTTTTTTTTCTTACAACATGATAATAAAATCTAGATTCTCGGATTTTTCGAGCAAAACCTCAATCTGCGGTTGAGTTCGGATTGGAATTTTGCTTCAAGTAAAGAAAGAGTAAACCTATTTCTTTCTGGCTCTAAGACCCGGAGGTCTAGCGGCCGACTCGGCTCTTTTAAATGGTTTCTTATTATTTTGAAATGGTTTCGCCTTATTTTGAAATCGTTTCTCCTTATTTTGATTTCGTTTCTCATTTTTTTGAAATAGTTTCCCATTATTTTGATTTCGTTTCTCATTTTTTTGAAATAGTTTCCCATTATTAACAAAGGGTAACGAAGATAAAATACGAGCTTGTTTTATAGCAATAGTAATTAATCGTTGCTCTTTTAAATGGTTTCTTATTATTTTGAAATGGTTTCGCCTTATTTTGAAATCGTTTCTCCTTATTTTGATTTCGTTTCTCATTTTTTTGAAATAGTTTCCCATTATTAACAAAGGGTAACGAAGATAAAATACGAGCTTGTTTTATAGCAATAGTAATTAATCGTTGTTGTTTCAAGGTCAATCTATTCACTCGTCGAGATAATATTTTTCCTTGTTTACTAATACATCGACTAATTAAACTCATGTTTCTATACTCAATTTGATCCCCCGGTTGGATTGGGGGCAAACGCCTACGAAAAGGTCGCTTGGATTTCAGAAAGGGTCGCTTGGATTTCAGAAAGGGTCGCTTGGATTTCAGAAAGGGTCGCTTGGATTTCAGAAAGGGTCGCTTGGATTTATCCATGGTTTGTTTAGTTTATTCCTTATCCCCAAAATCCTATTTCAGTCGAATCTAAAATGAATTTGAATTTTAGAATAGAATAAATAAATAGGATTTGGTTTGTTTTTATTTATATATGTTATATATAATATGCCACTTTTTCCCCTTCCTTGAAAGGGTGACACGCAAGTGCTTGGTTCGATCTATTTCGTTATCTCCCCATGAATCGTATGTTTGTAACAATAGGGACAGAATTTTCTCAATTCCAATCGATTGGGCGTATTGTGCTGGTTCTTTTGAGTCATATATCTGGAAATGCCCGTTGATATTTTATTAACACCATTTCGGACACAACTGGTACATTCCAAAATAACCGTCATTCGGACATCTTTACTCTTGGCCATGAACCTCCCTTGGATTTTTGATTGACTCAACGCTTCTATTTTCGATCCGAAACGAAGAAGAAGAAAGGAAGGAAAAAGATAGAAGTGACTAACTTGAAATTCAATTATGAAAGATTTCGCTGCAATCAATATAGTAAATAATATACAACTCGACTATTGAAAAACTATATTTTCAATTACAGTACAATATTTCATTGAAGTATCTAGTACAAGATTTTATTGAAGTATCTTCTATAATACTCTTACCCACTTTATTTTTTATTCTATCAAGATTTTATTGAAGTATCTTCTATAATACTCTTACCCACTTTATTTTTTATTCTATCCCCATTCCGCTATTATTAATTTAATTCGAACTTGAATCCGAGTCTCGCAGTTGGCGAATCCACTTTTATTCTTTCTCTTTCCTCCCTTATTCTAAACAAACAAAAAAAGGGAAAAAAGAGAAAAGGGGGAGAGAAGGATTAATCACAGATATTTCATTGTAGCTCTAATCTTCGTTATTCCTTCCCATGTCAATAACTAGAATGAAAAAAAGGGGAATGTCAACGCATCCGGGAAAAAACGATTAATCTCTATCAATAGACCTGCTAAAGACCCGAACCATAAAGTACTTAGTACCGGTGCCACGGAGAGATATGTTTTTAGATCTCGCATTGAAAAACCTCCTTCTTTTATTGGAATACATATTTTATTGGAATACATAATAGTAATACATATATGATCAGATGCATATGAAGTTAAAGACCACTTATAGTTGTACACGGAATTCCTAATTCAAATTGAAAGGTACAATGATGTGGTGAATAAGATTTTCTTTTTCTTAAAACCGAAAAATGCGTCCCTGAGCATTCCCGAAAAAGACTCGTTTATTGTTACGACGGATTCTGTTCCGTATTTCATATGTATATAAGTCTTTTACTATTTATTATTATATAATAAATAGATTGTTTTTTAGATTTTATATATTATTTATATTTTATATATTATTTATATTTTATATTATATATATATTTATAAATGGCAAGAGAAATTGGATATCGATGGAGGAAATAACGATGTGGAAAACAGGACAGGGATTCTCTACAATGACATTGTAGACCAATTGAAGGGATGTGGCGCAGCTTGGTAGCGCGTTTGTTTTGGGTACAAAATGTCACAGGTTCAAATCCTGTCATCCCTACCTATTACTTCTCCTTTGAGCAGTAAGGAGGGATTCATTGAGATCGATTCAAGTTGGGCATCTATAATCTTTTCTTTCATTTTTATCATACTTATATAGTCTATGCATACAAAATGCATTGGGGTTACAAAAAGAATCCTTTTGTTACAGTCTTATCTTTTCTGATAAGAAAGCGCTCTTAGTTCAGTTCGGTAGAACGCGGGTCTCCAAAACCCGATGTCGTAGGTTCAAATCCTACAGAGCGTGATCCTTTCTTCTTAGATCAAGTTAGACTGAAACAGCTTCACTAACTTGAGCAGCAATCTGAATTTGACCTCCTTTGTATTAAAGAAAGCAGGAGGTCAATCAAAAAAAGAGATGTTAATGAATCAAAGGTCCAACTGATCGCCACGCCTGTATTGTAAATATGCAGTTACAAATAATCCAGCCAAAGTAATAGGAATTAGACCTAACACGATTCCAAATAGAAAAACTTCAATCATTTCAATTTGTTTGAAAGGAGAAAAAAGAGGTAATATCTATACCTAAATATTAATACAAATTACCATTGAATCTCAATGACCAAGAATTGTCAATTGACATAGTACATATAAGAATATATAATTATAGAACACAGAGAATCTGACAGAAAGATTTCTTTTTATGAATTGTGCATTTCAAATATGAATTTTAAATAAGTCGTATCTTGTTCAGACCAATAAATAAAACTGAGGCTATAGTTAAAGCCGCTAGTAGAAAACCGAAATAGCTAGTTATAGTAGGCATGAAGAAGCTAAATGAAATAGATTCTTTTTTATACATATGTTTCTCAAAAAGCACTTACCTAAGTTTCCATTTTTGCAAAATAAGAGATAAGCAAAAATACCAATACAAAGAATAAGTTCAATTGAAAGTTTTTGATTCCTCTATCATTATAGACAGCACTAACAAAGAGAAAGTGGCAAGCGTATAAAAAGAAATTGATTCATCATCTGT